AATATCTCAAGATAGAACTGTGTCTCCACAGGAAAATCGGTGTTTTACTACTAATCACAAGTTTTATGTTCGACGCAGTACTCATACTGGAAATTACGATCAAGGATTGCTCTATCAATCATCATCCACTTCAGAGATACCTTCTGAAACATTTTTTCAATCCAAAAATTCAGTATCTTCCCACGAATTAGTGAATCAAGCAAAGTTCTTTTGTGCAGAATAATAAAGAAAGAAGGGGCGGGTCAATCTTTAAAAATTTCATTGTAAATGCGAAAGTAAAATACTCATACAAATGCGGGAGAGATCAAGAAGATGCAAGGTCATTTATCTGATTGGCTAGTCAAGCATGAACTAGTTCATAGATCTTTGGGTTTCGATTACCAAGGAACAGAGACTTTACAAATAAAAACCGAGGATTGGGACTCCATTGCTGTCATTTTATATGTATATGGTTACAATTATTTACGCTCCCAGTGCGCCTATGATGTAGCACCGGGCGGATTTTTAGCTAGTGTGTATCATCTTACGAGAATACGGTATGGTATAGATAAACCGGAAGAGGTATGCATAAAAGTATTTGTCCCAAGGAGTAATCCTAGAATACCGTCTGTTTTCTGGATTTGGAAAAGTGCCGATTTTCAAGAACGAGAATCTTATGATATGTTGGGAATCTCTTATGATAATCATCCACGACTTAAACGTATCTTGATGCCTGAAAGTTGGATAGGCTGGCCCTTACGTAAGGACTATATTACCCCCAATTTCTATGAAATACAAGATGCTCATTGAATGATAAGAAACTAATGTTTAGTTATACGACATGACTCCAGGTTTAATTCAAGTCAAAGAATATTTTTACGTTCTGTTGCAGACGAAAGAGAATAACTGGACTATAACTAGTATTATGGATGGGCTAAAAAAGGGCTTCATTGATATTCCAAAATTGGAAAGATATCATATCCCTTTCGTATGAGCAGAACCCATGGGATGAATCAAAACAAAAGAGTTCTGTACCATGAACTTTGTACCGCGAAGATCGCTTAGACAGACCCAGGAATGTCAAAATAACATTAAGTAAGAGTGAAGAAATAGAATAAAGATGAAAGAAAATACGAAGTTTAGAAGTGAAAAAAAAAAAAAAAGGATTGGATTTGTACTGTGTCTGAAATGCATCCTGCCTATTCCTCTACTTTAACACCTCTAGATTTTTTTAAGTTTTTTAACCAACTTAACTAACTTAATTTTATATGAAGACTTAACATTCTTTTTGAGTTAAAGAAAGCACAATAAATATGAATAGAAAGAAAAGAAAAAAGGAGGTATATATCCATACTCTATATACTTAATACGAGCATATATCATGCTCGAGACAACTAATATCCCGCTCGATTAATTGAATTATTATCCAATACATTAGTCACGTGTCAGGAACCAGATTTGAACTGGTGACACGAGGATTTTCAGTCCTCTGCTCTACCAACTGAGCTATCCCAACCATTCGCCATGCACCGTCCTAGTTCCTAGTAAAGTACTTGTATCTATGTCAATTTCAATTAAATTAAAGGGATTAATAATAATAAATAAAGTATTATTAAATTAAGAAATCTTACCCAATCCCCGAATTTCTTAGATCTAAAAAAAAAAAAAAAAAGATTTTCTTTGGTAAGTATAATGATATGGACTGTGAATGATTCAATAATGGGAATTCCTTACTTACAAACGAACATTTGTAGGGTATCGTATCTATCCAAAGAACTTAGGATTAGGATAAGATTCAAAGATTTCTGTACACATTCATTTGTGGATGAGTAGAGTGAATGATAAAGATAGTCAATTTTTTTTTTAACCGCCAATAAGATAAAAGAATAGGATAAGAAAATAATTAGGAAGTCTAGTTAGGAAGTCAAAGGGGATTTTATTGGGGATAGAGGGACTTGAACCCTCACGATTTCTAAAGTCGACGGATTTTCCTAATACTATAAATTTCATTGCTGTCGGTATTGACACGTAGAACAGGACTCTCTCTTTATTCTCGTCCGATTAATCATTTTTTCAAAAGATCTATCCGACTTTGGAATGAATGATTTGATCACTGAATATTTGATTCTTCCTTCAACTTCGACTGGAATAGATTTATAATAACTCTTAATTAATCTATAAATTTATAAATAAATATTATATATATAATAATATGTTATGTATTCCAGATTCGAGTCGTGATTAATCGTTTGATATGTCAGTATGTATATATACGCATATAGGGTCATCCCTTCTGTAATTTTGATAGAAGGATTCCAGCTACCAACGCAATGTAGTCAACGTCAATTCCATTCGTTAGAACAGCTTCCATTGAGTCTCTGCACCTATCCTCTGTTTTCTTAACATCAAGATTTGGCTCAGGATTGCCCATTTTTAATTCCAGGGTTTCTCTGAATTTGGAAGTTATCACTTAGCAGGTTTCCATACCAAGGCTCAATCTAATCAAGTCCGTAGCGTCTACCAATTTCGCCATATCCCCTATTGTTTTATCTCTATTGAATGAACCATATTTGTCTCAATCCGAGATGATTTTATCATTGATGTATCCGCAATTCAATATGGATACATATATCTCGCATAGATATGCCCCCCCTTAATTTTTACATTGTTATTTTGAATACTGTAAGGATCGATATTCATTAGTTTTTTGATTCCTATCTTATTTTCTCTTTTTCCGAATGAAACCAAAGAAATGTCTCATTTTAATTAAGTTAAGAACTTAGTAATAAAATTCTATTTATATTATTAATACTAAACAAATACTAAAAATAGTATGACCCTTTGAATTAATTATATACTATAAAAATTATACTTCAAAAATTCATTTGATACTTAATCTTAATAAATCTTAATAATTATTTATTATTATTAATTAAGTAATTTCATTTTAAGTATTATATAATATAATTAAGTATTATATAATATAATATTAACTATTATTAAGAATAGTTAATACTTAACTTAAGTATTTAGTATTCTTACATATTAAAGAATATAAAACAATTTCAATTTAACTATAGTTATTAAAGTTATTAACTAAATTCATAACTGAGATCCAAAATCTGGTAGTTTACTGAATTCCTATTCACTATTTCTATTTCTGTTATGTGAGCCTGCTTAGCTCAGAGGTTAGAGCATCGCATTTGTAATGCGATGGTCATCGGTTCGATTCCGATAGCCGGCTTTTTATCGATTTTTCCATGATTGCTAATCTCTTCTCTCCTCTTCTTCCAAATGCTGAGTCATCAATCTATTATATCGTGTTAATTTGACAACTATGAATGCAAATTTTATTGAAGCAATTAGATCTCTACGGAACAAATTAAATCATAAAACTGAGCCTTAATTTCCTATACTATATATACATATACAAATATACAAAAAAAAATGTGGATATTGATAGAATGAATTTCATTCGATTTTGTCGTACTTTGATTAGGATTAGATATTCTATTATTAGATTAGTTTAGTATTTTTAGTTTTACTTTGTTTATCTTTTAGTTCTAGTTCAGTCTTAATTTAGATTTATTCTGTAAAATAAAATTTCAATAAAATCAAAAAAGGAGTTTTTATGTCTCGTTACCGAGGACCTCGTTTCAAAAAAATACGCCGGCTGGGGGCTTTACCAGGACTAACTAATAAAATGCCTAGATCTAGAAATGATCTTAAAAACCAATTGCGCTCTGGGAAAAGATCGCAATATCGTATTCGTCTAGAAGAAAAACAGAAATTGCGTTTTCATTATGGTCTGACAGAGCGACAATTACTTAGATATGTGCATATAGCCGGAAAAGCCAAGGGGTCGACGGGCCAAGTATTACTACAACTACTTGAGATGCGTTTGGATAACATCCTTTTTCGATTGGGTATGGCTTCGACCATTCCTGGAGCCAGACAATTAGTTAACCATAGACATATTTTAGTTAATGGTCGTGTAGTGGATATACCAAGTTATCGTTGCAAACCCCGAGATATTATTACTACGAAAGATAAACAAAGATCAAAAGCTCTAATTCAAAATTATATTGCGTCATCCCCCCGCGAGGAATTGCCAAAACATTTGACTATTGACTCATTCCAATATAAAGGATTGGTAAATCAAATAATAGATAGTAAATGGATCGGTTTGAAAATAAATGAGTTGTTAGTCGTAGAATATTATTCCCGTCAGACTTGAACCTAATTGAAAATTACAAAGAAAGGTTCAGATAATTTTGCCCACACCACTTTGTCGAAGAAATAGATTTCAATTCTCGGAAGGACCTCGATTCGCATTTTGATCATTCACGTATTACAAGCGGATCCGCAGTAGGATTTTTTTATTTCATTTTTGTTCTTTTCAATATTTGTATTTTACGTACTATAGTAGTGTAATTAGGAATATAAAATATCTATCAAATAAAGAAAGGTCTTACTCTTAGAATAATGGTATCAATTGTTATTTGATTTGTGGTCAGTAAGGTCGGTGAATCAACAGAAACGGAAAGAGAGGGATTCGAACCCTCGGTAAACAAAAGCCTACATAGCAGTTCCAATGCTACGCCTTTAACCGCTCGGCCATCTCTCCTACTCTTATTATATTATTGACCAGAAACCGAGTGAATAGCGAACCGTTCATATTATTTTATTGCAGTACAGGTACGACCAATCAAAGACCCTATATCCATAGGAATACAAATTTTGTTTTACTAGATCGTTAGTAATTCATGAATTGTCCCATAGATTTTTCTATTTTAATTGTATCGTGTATATGCGTTATGCAAACAAAACGGACAGTTCCTATATCTTACTCTATTTTATCATAGAATGATTATTCTATTTTTTTTTTTCCTCTTTTCTTTGGATCATAACCAATTCCAAAGTAAAAAAGGTCTTTGGTTATTCAACTGATATAAAATTGGAATAGTTCCGTTCATAGACATACTGCATTGCATACTATATTTTTTTCGTAATTATGAAATTGGAAGGAAATCCAATCTTATTCAAATATTTCTATTTCATATTTATCCTTGTCCAAAAAGGAACAATTTGAGCAGAAGGTCCACATCTTTTTTTGTATAATTAGTCTATTTTTATGATATTTCGTACTACTGTACATGTACAATTCCTTTCTTTGCGGGATCATTTTCCCAAGGAAAATGGAAAGAATTGTAGAACGGATTGATAATTATGCCCAGATCTCAGAGAAATGGAAATTTTATTGATAAGACCTCCTCAATTGTAGCCAATATCTTATTACGAATAATTCCGACAACTTCAGGGGAAAAAAGGGCATTTACCTATTACAGAGATGGTGCGATTTGATTTTCTTTTCAACCCTCAGCGGTTCGGGATAGAAAAAAATTATTGAAATAAACCTACGCCCGAGGAAGGTGAAGTTTGGAGATAGAACAATTCCTTCCGTCGTGTATCCTCGATTGATGCAGCCTCAGATGCTTTCATTATCGATTTTAGTATTGAGCGAAAGGTTATACCTATGGGTTCTGGACCATGAGTCAGTCTTACTCCATTTAGTACCAATAGGCGCAGCATAGGGGAAGAAGCACTACTCCTAGGAATCAACAATACAAAAACTTTGTTTGTTATAAATTATATCCCTTTCCTTATTGGTATCGGGACTAACAAGAATGGTTGGGACAACAAGCATCCATCTCGTTCGTACTTTGGATACCCGTATAACCATCAAAGATTGTTGAAGTGACTAATTCCTGGAAATAGGAGGCGTTGAGAACAAAGAAATTGTTGGAGTTACCTCTTTCATCTAGTACTACTAATACGATTGGTGTTAAGAAAAAACCTCCTTCGGGAAGGCTGGCTAGAGATTTCTTGTAAAAATACTAGCCCCTGTCAGTTCATAATGAAAATAGTGAAATTTGGATTCTATAGATTATTTCCCTTAGTACTATGCGCAGAAGGGAGGAGCCGTATGAGATGAAAATCTCACGTACGGTTCTGGAGCGGAGATTCTTTGAATAGAAAGAACGACCGTAACGGATGTCGGCTCAATCCGAAGGAAATTATGCAGAAGCTTTACAGAATTATTATGAAGCTACGCGACCAGAAATTGATCCCTATGATCGAAGTTATATACTCTATAACATAGGTCTTATACACACAAGCAACGGGGAGCATACGAAGGCTTTGGAATATTATTTCCGGGCACTAGAACGAAATCCATTCTTACCACAAGCTTTTAATAATATGGCCGTGATCTGTCATTACGTGCGACTATCTCCACTATAGAAAGAAGAAAAAAAGATCAAATCAGCTAGTAAATACTAGAAAAAATAGGCTTTCTACATATGCATCGTCAAAAGCAACGATTTTTATCAGCTGTAGCGAGGAAAGAGACTTCATGAAAACCAAAATATGAAGAAATAGGTACGGCCATATACTCTATGGATAAAAAAGGATCGAATTGATAGAGAAAGCACCGTAAAGATCAATTAGCGAGTTATTAGGTCGATACAGTTTAAGAACTGCTTACTTATGTCATGATATGATATAAAAATTAGGAATCAACTTATGTAATAGAGTTGATTCACTAAAGTATTCAGCAGCGGTGTAGCATCAGATCCCAAAGATAGTAAGTCATTTTTTCTTGCAGAGGAAAGTCTTTTTCAAAGAGTCTATATGAAATGAAAACGAGATAGTTACCTTTTAGAAAATTCTAACGATATAGGGGAATATTTATTCCTCAGTTTTCTGAAGGTGGGAGAAAAGATAAAACTGATTATTGATCGCAATTAGAGTTTAAAACTTAATGTAATTAAATGTAATTAACTTCTTCTGGTTAACCCAAGAAAAAAAAATGAGATAGGCTTATGATAAATCTAATTCAGTTAGGATAGGGTAGATTACTAAGATGGAACGCAAGCAAAAAGAATCGACTGCTGAGCCGTATGAGGTAGGAAACTCTCAAGTACGGTTCTAAGGGAAGGAATTGACCAACCTATTCCGACCGAGGAGAACAGGCCATTCTACAGGGTGATTCTGAAATTGCGGAGGCTTGGTTCGATCAAGCTGCTGAGTATTGGAAACAGGCGATAGCGCTGACTCCAGGTAATTATATTGAAGCACATAATTGGTTGAAGATCACGAGACGTTTTGAATTTGAATAAAACCACTCTCTCTTTTAATTTATTAAAATTTATTATTGGATCCATTAATAAAATAAAATAGATCGTTCCCATGAGAAGATCCAATCAAGAATTTCATTATATCTCTTCCTTCTAAAATATTAGATTTTATTTTTATATGGTATCTCATAAGGATAAACGATACGTATACAGCAATATAGATAGCATATAGCTAATAAAGCAAAGCTAATAAATAAGGGATATCTAAAATAACTAAATATAGATATCGCACTGGATCTTATTAATTCTAATAAATTAAATGATCTTGTGATTTGTAATGAAGTAATAAGATGTTCCATAAAAGTGGATCCATATGGGCCAG